TGGGGGATTATTTTCTCACGCGATAAAAAATGAAATTCTAGAATGGATTGCTACCTATGCCTAGATCTCGGATAAATGGAAATTTTATTGATAAGACCTTTTCAATTGTAGCCAATATCTTATTACGAATAATTCCGACAACTTCCGGAGAAAAAGAGGCATTCACTTATTACAGAGATGGTGCGATTTGATTATCTTTTTTTTTACTGATCTCAGTCTTAGGAGAAAGATACATTCTTCGGAGAGAAAGAAAAAAATTTTGAAAAAAAAACCTACGCTTGCTGAAGGTGAAGTTTGGAAATAAAACGATTAAGTCCTTCTGTCGTGTATCCCCGATTAATGCAGCCTCATATGCTTCAATTTTAGATTTATAGTATTAAGCGAAAGGTTATACCTATACCTTTGGGGTTAGGTCAACCCTACTCCACTAGTACCAATGGGCGGCATGGGGGAAGAGGCACTACGCTTAGGAATCAACAACACTAGAAAACTTTGTAAAAAAAATCCTTCCTTTCTTATCGGGATCGGGACTAACAAGAATGGTTGGGACAAGAAACATCCATCTCGTTCGTATTTTGGATACCCATATAACCATCGAAGACTGTTGAAGTGACTAATTCCGGGAAATTGAGCGGCGTTGAGAACAAAGAAATTGTTGAAGTGACTATTTATCCAGTAATAACATACTTGATGTTAAGAAAAGATCTTTTACAGGAAGGTTGGCTAGAGATTTCGTGTAAAAACGCTAGTCCCGCTCAGTTGATAATGAGAATATTGCAATCTTTTTTGATTCTATATATGTTTATCATTATACACATAAAGGAGGAGCCGTATGAGATGAAAATCTCACGTACGGTTCTGGAACGGAGATTCTTTGAACCGAATGACGACCGTAACGGATGTCGGCTCAATCTGAAGGAAATTATGCGGAAGCTTTACAGAATTATTATGAGGCTATGCGACTGGAAATTGATCCCTATGATCGAAGTTATATACTTTATAACATAGGCCTTATCCACACAAGTAACGGAGAACATACGAAAGCTTTGGAATACTATTTTCGGGCACTCGAACGAAACCCGTTCTTACCTCAAGCTTTTAACAATATGGCCGTGATCTGTCATTACGTGCGACTATCTCCACTATAGAAAGAAAAAAGAAAAGAACGAGCAAATTCGCTAATAAGCAAATCCGCTAATACTAATAAATACTAGAAAACAAAATAGGCTTTCTACATATATATCGTCCAAAACAACGATTTTTATCAGCTGTAGCAAAGAAAGAAACTTCATAGAAGTCGAAATATGAAGAAATATATATGCCTAGATACTTTTTTCTATGGATAAAAGATCTAATTGATAGAGGAAGCACCGTAAAGATCAATTAACAAGGTTTTTGGCCGATACAACAAGAACTGCTTACTTCTATCATGATAGAAGAGTTAGGAATCCACTTATGTAAGAAAGTCGATCCCCTAAGGTTTTGAGCAGCGGTGTAGTATCAGATCCCAAAGATTGTAAGTCTTTTCTTTCTTATGAAGAAAAGTCTTTTTCTCAAAGATTCTATAGAAATTGATATATCATATAGAAAAGTATATGATATATGAAATCGAGATAGTTACCTTTCAGAAAATTCTAATGAGAGTGTTAATGCCGATGCTTTATTCTTCTGAAGGTAGGAGAAAAGATAAAACTATAAAAAAGGATTAAATTCTTTATTAATCCAAATTTCAGTTTGAAACTCATGTAATTAACCTCTTTTCTTGTGGTTAACTCCAGAAAAAAAGGAAGATCAAAAGAATTGACTGTTGAGCCGTATGAGTCAGGAAACTCTCAAGTACGGTTCTAAGGGAAGGAATTTACTCACCTATTCCGACCGCGGAGAACAGGCCATTCGACAGGGAGATTCTGAAATTGCGGAATCCTGGTTTGATCAAGCCGCTGAATATTGGAAACAAGCTATAGCCCTTACCCCTGGTAATTATATTGAAGCACAGAATTGGTTGAAGATCACAGGGCGTTTTGAATAAGAACACTCTGTTTATTATTTTCTTTTTTCTATTCTGATTTCTTATTTGATTCTATATATATCTTTCTTTTCTATATATATCTTTATTTTATTCATATTCTATAGAGAATTCTCTATAGAATTCTATCTCTATAGAGAATATAGAATAATATATAGAGAATATATCTATTTTTTTCTATATATTATTTTATTATATAAAATAAGATATATATATTTGTATTTTTTCTTAATTATTTTGACTTAATTATTTTTATTAATATTCTATTGAATATTATATATATAATATTATATATATATAATATTCAATATTTATTTATATATATTTCTATATTGAATTTGTTATAGTTTATTATTTGTTGTCCCCATCAGTCAAATAAAACAGATCATTTCTATAGGAACAACTAATCAAAAGATTTGATTATATCCCTTCAAAAATCGTTCTATTTCATCTGGTATTTCGTAGAGATAAACG